TTGTTGACATAAGATATAAATTGTAAAAAGAATCAAAAGTAGGGGATAACTCTTTTTTATCTATATTCTTGATTACTAATTCAGTTAAGAGGCCTCTATCAACAAGAAAAAAAGTGAATTCTTTTTTTCGTCAAATTATAGGAAAATAAAAAATTTTTGTTCTACGTCTTACGTATGTATATAGAATCCAAATTTTGTACCTTCTATACTCACTTATATATATACTTAGATTTATACTAATTAAACTTTGAATTCTAATATATTATTAATTATAATTATTTAATTTTTAATAAGATAAGATATCTTTATAAATAATAACAGGTACAAATAGTAAATTGAGGTATCCTTTATATGACAACTTTCGACTTTCCCTCTGTTTTGGTGCCTTTAGTAGGCTTAGTATTTCCGGCAATGGCAATGGCTTCTTTATTTCTTCATGTTCAAAAAAATAAGACTGTTTAGATCTGATGGGCCCAACTCTCATCCATTTTTTTTTTCAAAACTAAGACTTGTATCATAACGCAGATACCTATTTATTGTAAGAAGGTATAACATGCGGCGCTTCCGTCGAAAGGAGCTCTTTGACCTGTAGAAAGATGATATGGGGTAAAGGAATTATATCTATTTGAAAAAATCTCAGGATCGCCGGATGGCTGAACTGTAAAATAGGTACATCTATATCTATATATATATATCGATGGGATCATACGAAGGGTATGTTTTATTTTAGATCTAACCAACTTGATAAATTACTCTTAAAGGTTTACATCAAACTAAGTACTAGTTGATGAGAGTTACTTCGGAAACAAAAAGAGTAAAGTCTAGGGTATTTTCTCAATTCCAATAAAACGAAACCGGATCAAGTATGAGTTGTCGATCAGAACATATATGGATACAACCTATAACGGGGTCGCGAAAAACAAGTAATTTATGCTGGGCCATTATCCTTTTTTTAGGTTCATTAGGATTCTTATTGGTTGGAACTTCCAGTTATCTTGGGAGAAACTTGATATCTTTATTTCCGTCTCAGCAAATCCTTTTTTTTCCACAAGGGATTGTGATGTCTTTCTATGGGATCGCGGGTCTCTTTATTAGCTCCTATTTGTGGTGCACAATTTCGTGGAATGTAGGGGGTGGTTATGATCGATTCGATAGAAAAGAAGGAATGGTATGTATTTTTCGTTGGGGATTCCCTGGAAAAAATCGTCGCATCTTCCTCCGATTCCTTATAAAGGATATTCAGTCCGTCAGAATAGAAGTTAAAGAGGGTATTTATGCTCGCCGTGTACTTTATATGGATATCAGAGGCCAGGGGGCCATTCCCTTGACTCGTACTGATGAGAATGTTACTCCACGGGAAATCGAACAAAAAGCTGCCGAATTGGCCTATTTCTTGCGTGTACCGATTGAAGTATTTTGAGAAATGAGCTGAGAGAATGAATGCTTTCTCAGCAGGAAGGAAAAACTAAAGAATCCCCCTTTTCTATACCATAACTTAACTGAAGTTTCTTCATAACGCTCATTCTAGTCAAAGAAGACGTATACGTAACGTAACAACCACAAAACAAAACTATTTTTGTGGTCTTTTATGTGTATGGAAATCTACACAACTTAATTCAATAACAAAAAAATAAGTAACAAATCGAAAAAATGGATTCATCCTTTCTATTTTATATCAAAGCATTTCGAAATACATAAATTTTTTTATTCCGGACTCTGAGTAGTCAGTGAAAATTTTTAAAAATAAAAATATAAGATATTTTGATATAATGGTAGAAAAGAATATTCATTACTTAAATAAAGCGGTTCTTTCAGGCAGTCATCGATTCGTCGAAAGGGGGATACTTGCTTCGAATTTAACCAATTACTATATCTGGAAACAATATAATATTTTTTTGTTAATTCTTTGAATTCTAAGTGGATTCTTAATCTATTTCTGTATTCTTTCTACATTCAAAGACTAACTCCGAAATCACAAATAAAAAAAAGTGAATAGATTAATAATTAATAAGTTCGATACTTTGTAATAGAACTCATGCATGAGAGAAATATTGGATGGCGTAGAGTCAACTAATGAGGTCGGTTCATTAAAATTAAAAATTAATAGATGAAATGAAAAAATGTCAAAAAAGAAAGCATTCACCCCTCTTTTATATCTTGCATCTATAGTATTTTTGCCCTGGTGGATTTCTCTCTCATTTAATAAAAGTCTGGAATCTTGGGTTACTTATTGGTGGAATACTAGGCAATCTGAAATTTTTTTGAATGATATTCAAGAAAAGAATATTATAAAAAATTTCATAGAATTGGAAGAAATCCTTCTTTTGGAGGAAATGATCAAGGAATACTCGGAGACACATCTACAAAACCTTCGTATAGGAATCCACAAAGAAACGCTCCAATTAATCAAGATACACAATGAGGATCATATTCATACGATTTTGCACTTCTCGACAAATATAATATGTTTCGTTATTCTAAGCGGTTATTCTATTTTGGG